ATTTTTACCCATCTGCTGGTTGAATTCGTGGAATACGATTGAAGTGCGCAACGCAAAAGGGTTTGATATTCAATATCTTCAATGAAATATTGAAGCACGCTAATTACTTTAATTAAGTTCCTATGGCATATCATATATAAATAAGATCCCGGATTGGGTATATCTGTGTAACAATTTCTGTTCTGGGGTTTACATATACACAAAATTACACATAAATGTTGTTATAGTTATACTTGAAATTGAAAAGGATTTATTATTGAAAATTATTGATACTGATTAGTTGTGTATCAATTGCATTTTCTTATGCCATTAAGGAAACACAATACGAGATCCAAGAACTTAACAGTCAATAGTTAATGGGTCCAATTTCATTTGCGCTGAATTTTTGATTGTGTGACTCAAAATCCAAATATTTTCTTTCAAAAAAGGAGGGAAATTTTTCGGCGTTGTGTATTTTGATATTTGAGATACTATACAATTAATAGAAGGGTCCGGCTCCAATCAAAACAAAAAAGGAAGGATTTTTTTAGTTTCAGTTTATTAGGAAAGGAATAAGGAAAATGGTATTCCAGATGCAAATCAATAAATAAAAAAGGGGGGATTAAGTATTTATTAAGTAATAACCCACCAGGAATATTTCCATCTATTTTTATCGTTTTGGCGGCATGGCCGAGTGGTAAGGCGGGGGACTGCAAATCCTTTTTCCCCAGTTCAAATCTGGGTGTCGTCTGATCAAGAAAAAACTCGAAATCCCCTTGCTTGCTGATATAATAGAAGTCGCCGAATCCTTGCCTAGCATAAGCAGAGGAAAAGGACTCGAACTTCCGAAACTTGCTTTATTTTGATTTTAAGAAGCTGGAGGCTAAAAGACTGTCAATCCTTGCGCTTGGGATTCCAGGGAGAATTTTAGTATTTAGTATAGGAAGGGCTAGACTATCAAAACTTCCAGTACTAATGTCTAATGACTGATTCTTGAATTAAACGGTTGAGCGGGGAATTGGTAGTTGTGGAAAGGGTGGAAGATGCTTTGTATACAGACTCGCGAGAATTTATGAGTGCTCAGACATACATTCAAGCAATATTGGATGAATAATTGCTTTCTTTTATAGATATAGAATATAGAAAAAAAAGACTAAGGGTTGGGGTTGAAAAATAAAACTTCTTTATTTTCGGTAACACCTAAGCAAAATAGATTATTAATATAATAGAGGGTCTCCCAAGTATTTCACAACAACACTCGGGAGGCCGTAAGGATTAGATCAAACGGTAAATAGAGATATGTGATAGATAGTGATTTATCTTGATTGTATATTGTAATGCTGTTTTATTATGAAGGGTAACAAAAGAAACAATAGGTCTTACTATTCCTGCATGTTCCATTAATCGGCCTCCCTTGATAATTACAAGAAAGTAACTGTCTATCTTGCTTGTACTTAATGCTTCCAAATTCTCCCACAAATCATATCCGAACTTGTTATGGGTGGAGTTATTGGGTTGGTTCATCAATAGCCTTCGTTCAAAATCCCTTTTTGACTCTGTGCCATTGATTACATTATTATTAGTGATCAATAATGGAAGAGTTTCTTCATATTCATAGAGATAGGAGACAGAATTCACATGGATATAGTAAGTCTTGCTTGGGCTGCTTTAATGGTAGTCTTTACATTTTCCCTTTCACTCGTAGTATGGGGAAGAAGTGGACTCTAGGATCATTACTAATTTAATTGAGTTGAGTAATCAAACTGTATTAATGGTTTCATAGATCGTTCTGCAAAGCGTTTTTCAAGAAAAATATCTTCATAGAAAAATTCTACTGGAATCCAGTAAAGTAATGTAATAGATGAAGAATAACCTTTCAATCAAACAAATATTTCAATTATTCCGATGTTTGTATTTTGAAAGTAAAAGGAATACACATGATATGAAATCAAAATTTTTTCCAACCGAATTCGTCCTAAAATAAAAATATTATATTTAGATGAACTTTAACAGAATGATATATGGCAATGAGGAGCAACCAACCCCCTTTTTATTTGTTTCCCGCTTTACTGTTCGAAGAGGAAGTCTATCTCTTATTATGTAGATACGTACTTTATACCGAGGGAAACACCGATATAGCGTTTGTCCAACGAAGTACTACGCATAATATTGCGGGGGGCGATTCACATATTGTGCATTTACCTTTTAGACTCCTAGAAATGTTATTTCTGTTTTATCGACTCGCTTAATATCATGGTTCACGCGTTATAAATAGGTGGTATCTACTACTCTTTTTACAAATATGAAGAATTGAATTTCCCACGGAATTCCTTGAATCACCTGTCAATGGCTAAATAAATGACTCCTTGTTGGAATGCTAAAAAAAAAGATGACTAGATTTCTTTTATATTATATAATCTATTCTACGCCCATACCATACCTTCTTCCGTTGATTTGATTGTTTCGGCGGATCCCGGGATCCATATTGGAAATAAATTAACTATAAATATATAATAAAATA